TTAGGGGCGAAGATCCCTACTATAATTCTTACATGTATGATACTCAATATAGTTGGAATAATCACATTAATAGTTGCATTGATAGTTATCTTCAGTCTCAAATCTGTATAGATACTTCCATTCTAAGTGGTAGTGAGAATTACGGTGACAGTTACATTTATAGGGCCATTTGTGGTGGTGAAAGTCGAAATAGTAGTGAAAACGAGGGTTCCAGTAGACGAACTCGCACGAAGGGCAGTGATTTAACTATAAGAGAAAGTTCTAATGATCTCGAGGTAACTCAAAAATACAGGCATTTGTGGGTTCAATGCGAAAATTGTTATGGATTAAATTATAAGAAATTTTTGAAATCAAAAATGAATATTTGTGAACAATGTGGATATCATTTGAAAATGAGTAGTTCAGATAGAATTGAACTTTTGATCGATCCGGGTACTTGGGATCCTATGGATGAAGACATGGTCTCTCTGGATCCCATTGAATTTCATTCGGAGGAGGAGCCTTATAAAGATCGTATTGATTCTTATCAAAGAAAGACAGGATTAACCGAGGCTGTTCAAACAGGCCTAGGCCAACTAAACGGCATTCCCGTAGCAATTGGGGTTATGGATTTTCAGTTTATGGGGGGTAGTATGGGATCCGTAGTCGGAGAGAAAATCACCCGTTTGATTGAACACGCTGCCAATCAAATTTTACCCCTTATTATAGTGTGTGCTTCTGGGGGGGCGCGCATGCAGGAAGGAAGTTTGAGCTTGATGCAAATGGCTAAAATATCGTCTGCTTTATATGATTATCAATTAAATAAAAAGTTATTTTATGTATCAATCCTTACATCTCCGACAACTGGTGGAGTGACAGCTAGTTTTGGTATGTTGGGGGATATCATTATTGCCGAACCCAATGCCTACATTGCATTTGCAGGTAAAAGAGTAATTGAACAAACATTGAATAAAACAGTACCCGAAGGTTCACAAGCAGCTGAATACTTATTCCAGAAGGGTTTATTCGACCTAATTGTACCACGTAATCTTTTAAAAAGCGTTCTGAGTGAGTTATTTAAGCTCCACGCCTTTTTTCCTTTGAATCAAAAGTCAAGCAAAATCAAGTAGAGCACTAAGTTCAATTATTTTAGTTGTGTTTGTAGCAAAAAAGTAGTTAGTTTGTCGGAATCAAAGTAAATAAGATAATAATGGCGCTTTCTTTGGTGATAGAAGATCTAATTGTAGAAAGAATCAAAACTAAAGTTGAGGATAACTCTTTTTTTTTACCTATATTCCGGATTACGAATCAAGAAGCCTTTATCAACAAGAGTGAGTTCTTCCTTTCGTGAAATTAGGAAAATAAAACGAATTTCTTCTTCTTGTCTTAGGTATATAATTTGAAATTCAAATATAGATAATAGAGTTTTGTATCTTTCTCTATCTCTCGAAAAACCATTTTAGCTAAAAATTCATGTTGGGTCGGATTCGAACGAATCTTTCGATAATCTGTAAGAAACTCTTTATCTATTTTTAGAAAATTAGAAGACAAGAACAAAAGACAAAGAAATGAAGAAAAATAATAAAGTTTATTATGATACATATCTTTCTCATGTAGGAGATGAATAAGTCCATTTATTTAGTTCTACAGTTCTACATTCTTTGCACTTATTATACCTACTCAGTTAGATTTAGATATATAGATACTTAGATCTATACTAAGAATTTCAAATTCTTCAAATTCTATTAATAATAAATATTATCTAATTTCTAATTAGTAATTAGAATTCAAATTCTTAATTTAATTATAATTATTACAAGATATCTTTATTTATATAATAACATAATAACAGATACAAATAGTAAATCGAGGTACCCCTTCTATGACAAATTTGAACCTTCCATCTATTTTTGTGCCGTTAGTAGGCCTAGTCTTTCCGGCAATTGCAATGGCTTCTTTATTTCTTCATGTTCAAAAAAATAAGATTGTTTAGATCCGCTGGGACCCAATCTCATCCATTTTTTTTTTGAAAACGTGGACTTGTATCATAACACAGATATCTATTTATTGGAATATAGTATAACATGTGATTTCCACCGAACATAAAGGAAAAAACTCTTATGCCTGCAGAAATATGATATATGGATATATCAATTCTAGCAATTTTCAAATAGATCAGGATCGCTGGATGGCTGAAATGTAGTCGGTGAATCTCTATGTATATCGATATGTATAGTGGGATCGTATTAAATAAAGAGTATGTTATTATTTTAGATTTAACCAATTTGATGAATTACTCCTAAAGGTTGACATCAAACTAGTGCTAGGTCACCTCAAACTAGTGCTAGTTGATGAGAGTTACTTCGGAAACAAAAAAGTAAAGTCAAATTTCTCTGGGGTATTATCTCAATTCCAATAAAATGCAACCGGGTAAAGTATGACTTGGCGATCAGAACATATATGGATAGAACTTATAACGGGGTCTCGAAAAATAAGTAATTTCTGCTGGGCCTTTATCCTT